AAAATGTCCAGATTCATATCGTCTTTCAAAGTCATCTAGGTGCGGCTTCACTCTCACTTTCGACATGCGTGTGTTAAGCATCTAACTTTCTTTTGAGCATGATTGGAGAATCCAACTCTCGGACAATACCGGGTATGGGCGAAGACTGTCTTCGTTAAAGCAATGTCTCTGAGGATATCCGTAATAGAGATAAGAGGGAAAGCTTTGACTCCAATGAGAAAAGCTGTAATGCGTCTTTCCTGTCTTTGAGGGTATAGCACATATTCCATAGATCGGTCTTAGAAAGCAAAGCCCGGGAAGAGAGATTCCTTTGAGTTGATTCTTCCTCGGAGCTCTTGTCCTTTATCGGTCAAACTCAATCAAGCCAGGAAGGAGCCCCTGTTAGTCCGTTAACAGTCAAAGGCTTTCAAGCCGTGGTCTTTGCTTTTTAAACGTTCTTTGATTAACGCAGGACTTTCTCTTAGTTTGAAGGCTAACGAGCAAGAAAAGAGGTAGGCAAGCTGAAAAAAGGCCTCTTTTCCACCAGCCGGGAAAACTCCTATTCTATTAGCCGTGAAGAAAGTACCAAATGAGAGACGCCTTCCCTAAACCTAAAGTGGGAGAGAAATGTTGGTGTACCTTTCCAGCCTCTCGCCTAACTCGAGTTGCTCCGCTCCTTTGGCAGTGAAAGGAGCTCGCTTCCAGAAGTCAGATCATAAGGGAAGGTATGTTACGAGCTGAAGTTCTCTTGCGAGTGGAAGTAAGTGCGTTAGCTGTGGAAGGAAGTGAAGTCGCAGGCTCAGGAAGCTACAAAGCAACCTTCTGACTCTGCATCCCAGCGGAGCCGAAGGATCAAATTCATTGATCCGATAACAGGAGAAGGGAATATAGTCAGACCTCTTTCCCGCGATCAACAACAAAGGAAGCCGAAGATCCCTCTCCCTCTTATTGTATTGTTCCAGCGAGTGAAGCGAGAAAACGGAAATACAAGCGCGCTAGCGAGAAAGCAAGCGGAGGCTTGAAAGCCAGCAAGCAGAGGTCCGAAAGGACCCGAAGCGCGCCAAAGAGCAAGCGGAGGGTCCGAAGGAGAGCAGCAAGCGAACTCTTCGAGCCTACGCGCGCTAGCAAGAAAAGAATCCGCGCGCTCCGGCTTTCTATCTCAAGCCTACGCTTGCCAGAGAGCAAGCCTACGGTCCTTCCTCCCCGGAGCTTGCTCTTTGGCGCGCTTCGTCCTTCGGACCCGGAGCTTGCTCTTTGGCGCGCTCCGGCTTTCAGCACCTACGCTTGCTGGCTCGAAAGCCGGAGCAGCAAGCAATGCGGACTCTATACGCGCGCACTAGCGCGCTCTTTCGAGCCTCCGCTTGCTCTTTGGCGCGCTTCGGGTCCTTTCGGACCTCCGCTTGCTGGCTCTCAAGCCTCCGCGCGCTAGTGCGCGCGTAGTTTTCTCGTTCGCGTCTGCGCTCTCCGTTTTCTCGTTCGCGTCTGCGCTTTCTCCGTTTTCTCGCTTGCTGCTCTCCTTCGGACCCGGAGCTTGCTCTTTGGCGCGCTTCGTCCTTCGGACCCGGAGCTTGCTGCTACGGCTTTCGAGCCTCCGCTTGCTCTCTGGCTCGCTTCGCTTCCAGCGCCTACGCTTGCTAGGGCTCACCTCGCTAACGTATCCGCGCAAGTGGGAAAATAAATAAGGGTCAATGATCGCGCATACAGTCTCACAGCGCCCTATTTAGTCGAGATAGAAAGACTCACACTCTGAACCTGCCACCTCCTTTCAACTATAGTCGTTGAGTTGACCAAGGCCACTATTGGGGGCCACCCCTACTAGTTTAGCTCCGCTTCCATAGTTGAATGGACGATGACCAACTCCTTCAAGTTTGATTTGAGTTTGACAAGTATTTCATCCGAAGATCAATAAGAACACCAAGTTCGATGAAAGAATGACTATGAAAGAACAACCTATTCTACATACGTCAATAGTTGATTGGTGAAAGACTCAAAAGAATGGAATTCCGGAGTTGGGCAAAAGGGCCCCATCCTCCTCATTTCGAGAATTCTATCTTGACTGCTTCCAGATGTCTCACTCTTTCTATTGGCATTGTCGTGTCTGAAATTGTCTTTTTTTCGTTCGCCCCCCCGAAAGGCTTTTATTAGCTTCTGGCTCTTCCTCTTAGAAAATAGGGAAGAGCCTTAGGTTTACCCAGAAGTGGGAAAGGGGACAGGAAGATCAAACTTTGAAAACAAGGATGCTGCCTATGCCGAAGAAGTACTACCCTCTCGATGTCTATGCCTATAAGGAGTTGGGTATTATTACTATGAGGGTGTGGACACACTAATACCTAAAGCTGCGGATGGATTCCTATTCATACTTGGGGTTCACATCAGGCGTAGATGTAGATACTCAAACCACCTTCATCTCTCATTACGGACTGGACGATTGAATCCTTCCCTTAGACAAGAAAGATCTATCTACAGAGCTTTCTTCGTCTGCTTGAGCCCGCTTTGCTGAAACTTCTTATTGGGGGGAAAGACGACGAGTACAAGCTTTCGCATGTGACTAATAAACTAATGACTACAGCTCCTGCAACAACGAAAGATCTGTATTACAGGACCGAGAAGCTATGACTGGCCCTAACCTCACTAAACCTTATTGTTCACAGGTTTCATTCTATTTATTCTCGGTTAGACATTGAGTTCGAGGTTCGATTCCGTAACATTTGGAGTCGACCTACACAGGAAGGGAATGGAAATTCTTCTTAGGGACACTGAATCATAAGTCAAGGTGGTCCGTGGGTCCGCATTAAGGATCACACTCTCCTTTTGACTATGAGACTTCGTTTTCACATGGATTGGATCTGTAGTACCAGACCTTGAGAAAGTGAACCGATTGAGTTGTCTTTTCCTCACATCAAATATCTTACCTATTTACTTGTACTAAAGAGATTAGTCTTCTTCGCCTATGAATTCGCGTAGAAGAGAGAATGTTCACCCCTTACCTTCCAAAATGGAACACTTTCTCGTCCATGGCCTTGAGAGAGATCTTATCCTTACTTCATGGTGAGAGGCCCGCTTTCTCTTCTGCTTGATAGAAAAGAAAGAGAATATTGTTAGGTTAGTATGACTTCTGCAGAATATCTCTCCCGTCTTCTTTCGTTATTTAAGGCTATTCCTTTCTTTAGCAGAGCTTCTCTTCTAGTCTTTGTCTGTTGGAACGACTTTAACTAATGAAATGAAAGAGCTTGGTCAAAGTCAAAGTAGACTGCTTAATTCGTAAAACTTAGACGATATTGAAACTTGACTGGTATAACAACTTGAGCATTGAATTTCCCCGTAGAGGGCGAAGAAGGCTTGACCTTAATGTAATGATCCGACGGTGCGTGCGGACCACTGCTCTCCCTTTCACTCTATATCAGAGTAAGCAATCTTTTCGAATCCTATCTTTCTAGCCTATGCCTCTCCCCTTCTTCTACCCTGAGACGAAAGCATTGGGACTCCTACTTGCTAGCCCGGGATTTCTAAATATAAATAAGCTATTTTGACTGAGAAAATGGCGACTCCTACATCTATAAGAGTCGACCATCTTTCTACTTGACTGGATGAGTAAAGGTAAAAGGATATGGTTGAAACATGCTTCCCATAAGAGGAAAATATGATCAATAGAAAGAATGTTTTAGAGTGAGGCCTGGTAAACAAACAAATAAGAAGGTCTTTATTCCAACGCTCGCCCAGGAGATAGGTCTTTCTTCGAGAGAACTCCAGCGTGCAGTTCAGCCAATTTGCATTCAAGCGGTGAGACTGACGTTTATTCAGCAAAGAAAGGGGAAGTCCCGGTGCCTCTTAACTCAAGGGGTTAGCTCAGGAGCTACCGTAACAAGACGATCAATCCTTTAAATCATCCAACATCTCTTTAAAGACTCATAGGAATACCAAAAGAAAGATAACGCTCTTAAGTCAGAAATAACAACCTTGACTCCAGCTCAAGGGTTCCTTTTCGCTTTTAGTGCGCTCTTCTTTCTCTCCTGAAGTCAGAAATAACAAGCTTTCGTCAGAACTCAATTCTCGAGCTCAGAGCGACGAAAGCCCTAAGTAACAAGACTGCCTCACTTGACTATACCGTTCGAGCTAAAAGCTGCATTAACGCCTAGATCAATCCTTTAGAAAAGCCAATAGGACAAGGAAAGGTAAGATGACGGTTATGTGGCTGCCCTAACTCGAGCGAGGAACTCAGCAACTACAACGCAAGCGAAGAGCAGCGGTAACAACAAAAAAACAAGACGATAAACCCTTTAGAAAGCCGATCAGAAAAGGAAAGGGGAACCCCCTCGGGGAACTACAGGCTAAGGTCACTCTGAGGATATAGAGCTTCTCTTCCCCTACTTGTTCCTATAGATTTACCCTTTCATTCTTCCCGAAACGCCCTCAGGACTCAGGGGAATATAAAAAGCGACATCTAAGTCAACACTCGGGAGCTGCCTTAAACCCCGCTCGGTGTCCTTCCCCAGCAAGCGGAGGCTGCTCAATAGAAAGCCGGAGCAGCAAGTTCAGGTCCGGGGAGGAACGACCGACCCTACGCGCGCCAGAGAGCAAGCGAAGGTCCGAAAGGACCCGAAGCGCGCCAAAGAGCAAGCGAGAAAACTACGCGCGCACTAGCGCGCTCCGGCTTTCGAGCCTCCGCTTGCTCTCTTGCTCGCGTAGGGTCGTTCCGGACCTCCGCTTGCTCTCTTGCTCGCGTAGGGTCGTTCCTCCCCAGCAAGCGTAGGCGCTGGAAGCGAAGCGCGCCAAAGAGCAAGCGTAGGCGCTGGAAGCGAAGCGCGCCAAAGAGCAAGCTCCGGTCCGAAAGGACCCGAAGCGCGCCAAAGAGCAAGCTCCGGTCCGAAAGGACCCGAAGCGCGCCAAAGAGCAAGCGGAGGCTCGAAAGAGCGCGCTAGTGCGCGCTCCGTTTTCTCGCTGGCTCTCAAGCCTCCGCGCGCTAGTGCGCGCGTATAGAGTCCGCTTCGTTCGCGTCTGCGCTCTTATAAACGCCGCGCGCTCAGGAAGGGTCTTTTGAACTTCTGAAGTGCGCGCATACGTATAGAGTCCGCATTGCTTGCTCCAGAGCGGGAACGGCAAGCGGAAGAGGAGAAGCTCTCTTAGCTGCTTGTCGATGTCAGGGTTAGCTCTCTTGCTCTTAGTCGTTTAGCTGCTAATCGGGTTGGCTCTTTCTTAGCTTCTCTCTGAGTTGCTGAGTTTAACAGCCCACCGTCGTCGCCTGAAGGCGGGGCATGACGCTACGCAGAAAGGAGGAATTGCAGGGAAAGCTGTAGTTACTTAGGATGCGGGACATCTATACCTTAGGGCTCCGCTGTACTCGTATCCCTTAGGTCACCTCCCTCCATTCTGAAAGAGGGCTGAAACCTTTAACAGAATAAGTCAAAACCAAAACAACTCTTTCTAGCTCCTTCTTGCTTTCCGGCTTAACGCTTGGCTTCGGCTCGGCTCAGCTCGGGAACTTCTATGACGACAGATAAGGACAGCCTAGGTCAACACTAACAACACTGCTTCGAACACCCTTCCCGTTCGTGCTCCTTACCTAAGGATCACTCCCTCCGTTCCGCTCAAGGAGTCTTTTTTGGCCTCTTAGTTACGGGGGAAATCAATAAAGGGCTGCCAACGCGGAGGAAAGAAAGACCGTCACTCTTAAAGTCAACACTCACTTTTGCATTAACTCCTAACTTGACTCCTTAAAAGACTCCCATTACACTCTTACGGACTACAGGGAATACCTAAGGAAGGGTTCAGATAGCGGAGGAAGTCTTAACTCACTTGCTGCCTTAACTCTGTAGCTCAGGAAAGGCCTTCAACGCCTTCCATCCCGTTCGTGCTCCTGGATCACTCACTCCCTTCGGCTCAAAAGAGGTATTGGTTAGTTACAGGGTCTAACTCTTAAAAGGGCAGGCAGCCCAAACGGAGGAAATCATAGCTGCACTAGATCAATCCTTGCAATCTTACCGATCTGCTCTCGGGAACTCTGGTTAATACCCTCAGGCTTAAGATAGCTCCGTAACTGCCTTTAGCGGAGGAAAGGTCTTGGTTTGACTCAGATTCCGACCCGACCCTCCCTTTTTGTAGTACGGGCTCGGGTCTCAGCAGAGAACCTCAACTCCTTCAATCCCGTTCGTGCTCCTGGATCACTCACTCCGTTCCGCTCAAGGAGTCTTTTTTTGCTTTAAGTGTCAGGTGAAATCCATAAAGGGCAGCTAAAACGGAGGAACTCCAACGCGAGCTCGTAGCTTCTCTTAGCTGCATTAACTCCTCGGCTCAAGAAAGGAACTACAGAATTCCCGCTCGTGCTCCTTAGGGACTCACTCCTTTCAGCTCAAAGCCTTTTTCGCTTTAAGTGCGCTCTTTCTCCTGGGAGCCAGAAATCCAAGCCGGAAGTCAGAACTCCAACGCGAGCTCGTAGCTGCATTAACAACTTCCTTGAAATCTTCCCGATCAGCTATGACGGACTACAGGGGACTTTCTAAAGGGGAATAACGCGGAGGTTTAGGTTTAGCTCTTAGCTTCCTTTCTCTGAGTTGCTGAGAAAGCAAATCTCGTTGTTGCCCTGAAGGGCAGAAAAAGGAAAGCCTAGCTCTGTTGCCTCTCGGCTCTTTAGCTGCTTGTAGGTTCGGCTCGTAGGGTTTTCTCTGAAGACAGATAAGGAAAGCAACGCGGAGGAAGTCAGAACTCGGCTCATTCAGGGCTGCATTAACAAGACGATCCCGCCTTAAAAGACTCGCGAGCCGCTCTCGGGAACTCAGGTTAATACCTAAGGCTGAATGACGCTACTCCAGTCAGAACTCACTTGACTCCCGTTCGTGCTCCTTTCGTAAGGATCACTCACTCCTTGCCGCTCAAAGGAAGATTCCTTTTGAGCTTTGAGTTACGGGCTAAAAGAAGAAAGGGCAGCCAACGCGGAGGAAGTCTTCACTCAACTGCAGTTCCGTAAATCATAGCTGCATCCTTAAAATATTCCCGAGCAACCCTGAGGCACTATTGGAAATACCTAAGGCTTTATCTAAGTCCGGACTAACTTGACTGCTCTTTAGCTGCTTTTAGTTTAGCTGCGTCTCGGTTTGGCTCTTAGCTTCTCTCTCTTAGCTGCTTGTCGTTGGGCAGGGTTAGCTCTGTTAGTCGTTTAGCTGCGTCTCGGTTTGGCTCGTGGTCGGGGCTTCTCTCTGAAAAGAAAGATAAGCGCTTGGGTTGTCCTGAAGGGCCTAGGAGAGCCTAGGTCTTAACTCACAACACTGCTCCTGCCTTCAATCCCGTTCGTGCTCCTTCAAGAAGGATCACTCACTCCCGTCGGCTCAAAGGAAGCAAGCTACCTTTTTCACCTCTTACTTAGTTACGGAGTAAATAAAAAAAGGGCAGCCCTAGGTCCGAACTCACTTGACTCTATTAGCTACCAAAACAAGACGCTCAATCCTTACCCCGTTGGAACAGTAAAGGGAAAAGAAAGGCTCTTTGTGCGGCTTCCCTAACTGACGGTCGTAACTACCTTGACTTCCCTAACTAAGAAGTCAGAACTCAGGAACTCAAAACAGGAAGTCCTCGCTAACTTGACTCCTTCTTGAAATCTGCCCTCTCAGCTCTCGGGCACTACGGGGAATACCTAAAGGTAAATAAATGACGCTGCGGAAGTCAGAACTAACTTGACTGCTCGGGAACTCCTAGCTGCCTTAACTCCTAGCTCACTTTACTCACTTGACTCCTTTCTGCTCTCGGGCACTACAGGGAAGCAAGCCTAGGCTCTCATGCCGGAGCGCGCTAGCAACACAAAAAGAACTCCTAGCGAACGAGAAAAGGGAGAGCGCAGACGCGCGCTACGGCTTGAGAGCCAGCGAGCTCCGGGGAGAAAGGACCGTAGGCTTGCTCTCGGGCAAGCGTAGGCTTGAGATAGAAAGCCGTAGCGCGCGTCTTCTTTTGTTGCTAGCGCGCGTAGGGTCCTTCCGGACCTTCGCTTGCTGCTCTCCTTCGGACCCTCCGCTTGCTCTTTGGCGCGCTTCGGGTCCTTTCGGACCTTCGCTTGCTCTCTTGCTCGCTCCGGGTCTCCCCTTCGCTTGCTCTCTGGCGCGCGTAGGGTCGGTCGTTCCGGACCTCCCCTCCACTTGCTGCTCCGGCTTTCTCTCTCAAGCCTACGCTTGCCCTCTTGCTCGCTCCGGGTCGGGTCCTTTATCTCTCCCAGCAAGCGGAGGTGCTGAAAGCCTCCGCGCGCTAGTGCGCGCTCCGTTTTCTCGCTGGCTCTCAATCGTCACGCTTTTGTCGCTAGTGCGCGCTCCGTTTTCTCGCTGGATCGTCTTGTTAATGCAGCTATGAGTTGGAGTTAGAGTTCGTAGTCAAGTTAGTTATGACTTCCTCCGCTATCTTAAGCCTTAGGTATTCCCTGTAGTCCCTCAGAGTTGATCGGGAGTCTTTTAAGGGCAAACCCGGTTGTTAATGCCGCTATGAGCAGCAGTTGAGTGAAGACTTCCTGAGGTAAGAGTGCCGGTTCCGAGTTCCTCCGCGTTATGTCTCTTTTCTTATTCCCCTGACTCTTAAGAGAGTTTCGGAGCTAAAATGAGTTAACGAGTTAGAGGCGCAAAACTTCCCTTCTTGTTTTCTGAAAGGAGCGAGAAAACGGAGAAAGCGCAGACGCGACAAAAGCGCGTAGGATTGAGAGCATGCGAGAAAACGTAGTATGAGCGCAGACGCTCTCGAGAAAACGGAGAGCGCAGACGCGAACGAAGCGGACTCTATACGCGCGCACTAGCGCGCGGAGGCTTGAGAGCCAGCGAGAAAACGGAGCGCGCACTAGCGCGCTCTTTCGAGCCTCCGCTTGCTCTTTGGCGCGCTTCGGGTCCTTTCGGACCGGAGCTTGCTCTTTGGCGCGCTTCGGGTCCTTTCGGACCGGAGCTTGCTGGGGAGGAACGACCCGGAGCGAGCAAGAGAGCAAGCGGAGGTCCGGAACGACCCTACGCGAGCAAGAGAGCAAGCGGAGGCTCGAAAGAGCGCGCTAGTGCGCGCGTATAGAGTCCGCATTGCTTGCTGCTACGGCTTTCTATTCTATTAGAGCCTACGCTTGCTCTCGTGCGCGCGTAGGGTCCTTTATCCCCAGCAAGCGGAGGCGAGAAAGCCAGAGCGAGCAAGAGAGCAAGCGGAGGCGAGAAAGCCAGAGCGAGCAAGAGAGCAAGCGGAGGCGAGAAAGCCAGAGCGAGCAAGAGAGCAAGCGGAGGCTCGAAAGAGCGCGCGTCTGCGCGCTCCGTTTTCTCGCTTGCTGCTACGGCTTGAGAGCCAGCAAGCGTAGGCGCTGGAAGCGAAGCGCGCCAAAGAGCAAGCGGAGGCTCGAAAGAGCGCGCTAGTGCGCGCGTATAGAGTCCGCATTGCTTGCTGCTCTCCTTCGGACCCTCCGCTTGCTCTTTGGCGCGCTTCGGGTCCTTTCGGACCTCCGCTTGCTGGGGAGGAACGACCCGGAGCGCGCGGATTCTTGTTTTGTTGCTAGCGCGCGTAGGTGCTGAAAGCCTCCGCTTGCTTTCTCGCTAGCGCGCTTGTAGTTTTCGAGCTGACTTCAAAGACGAGTGTCTTCCCTGCTCCCTACTCTCGGCTCCCGGGATTCATTATTCCCTAGGCTTATTTCGTTTTCATTCAATTCTCGAACGGGAACCCTAAGAGACTCACATCCGATTTAGCTACAAAAGGCTCTATAGAGGATTACCGGGTAACAGACTTTTTCAGCCGGGTTGGCTACTTTCAGCTAGATAATTGGCATGTCCTAACTTCACTTCTATAAAAGAAAGCCTGACCGCCACCCGCGAATAAGAACGCCGCCCGTCGGTCGGCCAATCGCAGCCTAAAAAAAAAACAATAACGCCTAATCGCTTAAAATGACAGAAGGCTCGCAGAGAAGGCAAGCAGTGGACGGCATCCAAACTTCCTATTAAAGTGTTAGGTGCTTCAGCCCCTTATTCATCATATTCAACCGCAGGAGCGCACTCTGACTTTCAAAACATAAAAACCACGGTTCGTCGACAAT